ATCGAATAATCTCTTTCTTTATCCAAGAAAAGGTATTTTTAGTTTGCATGGTCCAATCATTGATCCCGAAAATTTCTACAATAAAATTAGGTAGGTCGCTTGTATAGTTCCCTATCCAAAATTCTGCTATTTACTGAAATCATTTTACTGTAATATAGGAGTACAAGAAATCTCCGTACCATAGGGGAGAAAGAGTAAGTACGTCTTTCTAACAAATAGAATAGTTTGATCAGTCATTCATTGAATGATAAATCACTACAAGTGATGGAGATACACGATTTAAATAGCGGAAGATCCAATATTTTAAAATTGTATCCAAAATGACTGGAAAAGTGGAAACAAGACCAGATATAATTTGATCGTTATAAGCAAATCCAAAATCTTTGTAGACATAGCCAATCATTAGTTCCCAACCGTGGGGCGAATGGAATCCAATACATAAATCAGTTAATAAAAGAATAGAAAAAGATTTTATTGTGTCACTTAAGTTATATAGGAATTCTTGAACCCAGGAGTTAAGAATAAGAAGTTCTTCCTTACCCAGAATAGAATAACCACTTAAAATAATCAAACAAATTATATTTGTCGATAAATGCAAAATCATATGGATAGGATTCTCATTGTGTATCTTGATCAATTGGATCATTTCTTTGTGGATTCCTATACGAAGAGTTTTTAGATGTGTTTCGGGGTATTCTTTTATCATTTCGTTCAACAGTAAGAGTTCTTCTAATTCTATGAATTTTTCTAGAATACTCTTTTCTTGAATATCAGTAAAAAAAGTTTCGGATTGCCTAGTATTCCACCAATTAGTAACCCAAGGTTCAAGACTTTTAGTAAATGAGAGAGAGATACACCAGGGCAAAAATACTATAGATGTAAGATATAAAAGAGGAAGAAATACTTTCTTTTTTGCCATTTTTTCATCTTTGAATTGTTAATGAATTCACCTCATTCGTCGAATCTATGTGATCCACTATTTCTATCAACTCTAAGTTCTATTACAAGGCATCGAACCTATGAATCTATTCGCTATTTTTTATTTGTGATTCTTTTTTTTATTTGTGATTCATTGGTTAGTCCTTGAATTTAGAAGGAATACAGAAATAGAATAAGAGCCATTTCGAATGAAGAAATAAGAAAAAATCTTGTTTCCAGATACCTCAATTGAATTGATCAAATTCGAAGTCCCTTTCGATGAATGCTTGAAAGAACCAATTCAAGTAATGAATATTATTCGGATTTCGAGCCAAAAGAACTCCTTTTCTTTTGTCCTTTCTATCAAAATAAAAAATCTTTTGAAAAAAAAATTGCCGGGCACCCACAGTCATAGTCCAGGAAAACTGGAGAGAGGTTTATGAAGAATATTGTGTGTGATCTGATGATCAAAAATGAGTGGCAAAACAAAACAGAAAAGTTATCCTTCTGAGAGATCCAAGCAATCCTTTTATCATTAAGAAACCTAAAAAAAAAAGAAAGGTCGATTCACAAAAGAAAAGAGAGTTACAAGATATGATCTAATTTACAAAATAGGATCTATTTGTATCTAACCTATCAATTCATATTGAAAATAAAAAGAGAAGTTCTTTAGTTCGAAATGTTTTGATATACGAGATGAATCTATTATTTTATTTTGATGAATCTATTATTTTATTTTGATGAATCTATTATTTTATTTTGATTTGTTACTTGTTTTTTATTTTTTTATTGATTGGAGTTGAGTGGGTTTCCATATCCATAAATTGTTTTTTATGCGGATAAAAAAAGTTTCGTTTTATGGATGTTCCGTATACGTCTACTTTGACTGGAATGAACGTTCGGAAAAAACTTTTTTAAGCTATGCTGAAGAAAAAACACAGAATTCTTGAATTTTTTCCCTGCCGCTGGGAAAGAATTTATTCTTCAGTTCAAGTTCATTTCAAAATACTTCAATCGGTACGCGCAAGAAATAGGCTAATTCAGCAGCTTTTTGCTCAATTTCTCGAGGAGTCAAATTCTCATCAGTACGCGTCAAGGGAAGGGCCCCCTGTCCTTTGATTTCCATATAAAGGACACGATGAGCATAAATACCCTCTTTAACTTCTATTCGGATGGACTGAATATCTTTCATACGAAATCGTAGGAAGATGCGACGATTTTTTCCAGGAAATCCCCAACGAAAAATACACACTATTCCTTCTTTTCTATCGAATCGATCATATCCACTACCTACATTCCACGAAATTGCGCACCAGAGATAAGAACTAATAAAGAGACCCGCGATACCGTAGAAAGACATCACGATCCCTTGTGGAAAAAAAATTATTTGCTGAGACGGAACTAAAGATATCAAATTCGTACCGAGATAACTGGAAGTTCCAACTAATAAGAATCCTAGTGAACCTAAAAAAAGGATAAAGGCCCAGCAGAAATTACTTATTTTTCGAGACCCCACTATAAGTTCTATCCATATATGTTTTGATCGCCAACTCATACTAGATCCAGTTGCATTTTATTGGAATTGAGAAAATAGTCCAAATGAATTTGACTTTCCTTTTTTGATTTCCGAAGTAACTCTCATCAACTAGCGCCATTCGGATGTAACCCCTTAGGAGTAATTCACCGAATTGGTTCGATCGAATTGGTTAGGTCTAAAACCAGGCTATCCCCTTTTAGAGGATCTCCTCTAGATATCTACATACATATAGATACATTGACTTTCCATTTCAGACATATGCCTTGATTCCGATCTATTTGAAAATAGCTATAATTTATTTAACCATATATTTACACATACATAAGAGCTCCTTCGTTTATGTTCGGACGAAGCCGTCATATTCTACTATACTAAATAGATATCTGTATTATCTATATATAAGTCTTGAAAAAAAAAAAGATAAGATTTGCACTTTATTGAATCTAAAAAATCTTGTTTTTTTGAACATGAAGAGATAAAGAAGCCATTGCAATTGCCGGAAATACTAGACCCACTAAAGGCACAAAAATGGAGGGTAAGTTGGTAAGAATTGTCATAGAATGGGTACCTCGATTTAATATTTATACCTATTATTTTATAAAGATATCTTAGAATAATTCTAATTCGTATATAATTATATTGAGTATATCTAAGTGAATATATATATTAAATAATAAGTGCAAGGAATAGATAATTAAATAAATGAGACTTATTCATCTTTCTACATGAAAGATATAAATATACGTATAAGAATCTATTCTTGTCTTAAAATGAGAATGCGATTCTCATTTTCATTTTAGTTAATAAATAAAGAGTTTCTTACAAATTCCTGAAGGATTCGTTAGAATTCGATCTAACAACAGAACAGGATTCTTAGTAAAAATGAAAAATAGAGATTCTCGGTCTCAAGAGATATAATAGAAAGAAAAAATACTCTATATCCATATTTTCTATATTTGAATTATAGATATTTGAATTATAGATTCTTTTCATACTCAGTAAAAAGGAAAGATGACCTTCATTTGCCTTGACAAATTTGAATTTCGAAGAAGACACTATTTTCTTTTTTTATCTTGTTGATAGAGGTTTCTTGATTTCTATTCTTAATTAGGAATATCGGTATAAAAAAAGAATTATCCGGATGATTCTTTAATACAATTTAAAATAATCTTCCTTCGGATTTTGACTTTGATCCCGATAAACTACCTATTTTTTCTCTACAAATAAAAAAATGTAACGAAATCCAATAATTTAACTTAAGGCTCAACTTAATTGAATTTTAATTCAAAGGAAAAAAAGTGTGAAGCTTAAATAACTCGCTCAGAACACCCTTTAAAGGATTACGTGGTACGATTGGATCGAATAAGCCCTTATGGAATAAATATTCAGCCGCTTGTGAACCTTCGGGTACTGTCTTATTCAATGTTTGTTCAATTACTCTTTTACCTGCGAATGCAATGTAAGCATTAGGTTCGACAATAATGATATCCCCCAACATCCCAAAACTCGCGGTCACCCCGCCAGTAGTAGGAGATGTAAGGATTGATACATAGAATAACTTTTTATGGGATTGATAATTATATAAAGCAGCAGATATTTTAGCCATTTGCATCAAGCTCAAGCTTCCTTCTTGCATACGTGCTCCTCCGGAAGCACACACTAGAATAAGTGGTAAAAATTTATTGGTAGCATACTCGATCAAACGGGTGATTTTCTCACCTACTACGGATCCCATACTACCCCCCATAAACTGAAAATCCATAACTCCAATTGCTATGGGAATACCGTTTAGTCGACCTGTGCCTGTTTGAACAGCCTCGGTTAATCCTGTCTTTCTTTGATAAGAATCAATACGATCTTTATAAGGTTCCTCTTCCGAATGAAATTCAATAGGATCCAGAGAAACCATATCTTCATCCATAGGATTCCAAGTACCTGGATCAACCGAAAGTTCGATTCGATCTGAACTACTCATTTTCAAATGATATCCACATTGTTCACAAATATTCATTTTTGACTTAAAAAATTTCTTATAATTTAATCCATAACAATTTTCGCATTGAACCCACAAATGCCTATATTTTTGAGTCAAATCAAAATCAGTAGGATTTTCTCTTAGAGTGAAATCAATACCATTCCTGCTAGTTCTTATAGTGGAGCCCACCCTTTCATTACTATTTCCACTTTCACCACAAATATAACTATAAATGTAACTGTCACTGAAATTGTCACTATCCCTTGAAATAGAACTCTCAATACAGATTTGAGAACCAAGATAAGAGTCAATGCAACTATTAATGTGATTATTCCAACTGTATTTAGTATCATACATGGAACGATCACAGGGGGGATCGTCATCATTCTTCAGATAACCATAAGTCCGATAAATAAAAAAAGAACTTTCTAGTTCACTCAGTAAAGAAGGATCGTTGTCAATCTCAAAAATTTGATTTTTAATATCCAAGGTTTTAATATCCAAATAGATGGAATAAATATTCCTATTACTATCTCTAACTAAAAATAAAAAGGTGTCATCAGAGATAAA